TGGGAATGACATGAAAAGTCTTTTTCAAAACCTAGCATTAAGGGCGTTACGACGATATACGAGAGGAATGGAGAAAAACTCGTGATTGGTGTGGAGGGGAAGATCCGTTTATGATATAGTGAAAGAAAGAGTCGTCTCATTTCCTTACTTCTTCGTTCTTTCAAATTCATTCACTTCAAGGCTGGTTCTGAACGCCGCGTAACATCATCTTCAACCAACCTCCACCGCCTTGTCTTATCCCCCCGCCCTTTCGGTGCGTCCACTAAAGAATTGCTTATACACTAAATAGCTGCAACTATACGCTTACTAAAAGACTGACTTAGGCCAGCGTGAAACTAAGAAAGAGAGATGTGCCTAAAGCGGCATGCAAGCAAACTGTGCACGCTAAGAGAAAAGGAGAGATGTTCGAAATTACTATCACAATCAAGCCGCCCCCCTACCCTATCTCTAAAACTCTAAAAGGGCCCGTCACTTCGTTCGTACCTTCTTGGCTTAGGCTTCCAACTGAACTGACTTTATGGCCTTGCCGCCCGCCGCTAGCAGAAGCTAAGCACTTGAAAAGCGCGCTAAGAAACGTTGCTTCTGTCGGCCTTTCTGTGCAACAGTCCACCAGTAGCGTAGGAGAGGGTTACCGTACATACAAGAGTCTTCCCGTTTTTACGTAAGCTTTTTATTACCAGTCAAGTAGTACAACAGCTGTATCTCATCTTATAGCCCGGCGCGGCGGGTCGCCTTTTGAATTCAGTAGATAGAAGAAACTATTATCGAGATAAAAACGAGAGAGTTGGAGTAGGTGAGTGAGTCCTCACTGACCTGAGCGATTTCGATCACCTAGCAGGCCTTTTATTTGGTAGGTAACATCGCCAAAGCGTATCATCAGATTTGACTACGAAGGAAGGCACTCGAAGTGAGACGGCACCGTCTTGTGCAACGCAACGATAATTGGCCCTCTATCATCTTCGAGACGGTAGACTTGGTAAAAGGGCCCCGACGGATTTCCAGAATTCGAGTTCGACCGCTGCAGCCCCTTTTGGGGGGATCAAGTTCCCGGCCCGAGACGCGTTCGTTGACAAAACCGCCGTAGGAATGGAGACCTTTCCCTCGAGCGGAGGCGAACTGATCAACGAGAAAGAGGCCCTACTCACTACAAACGAATACACCACAAGATCGAACAGCACTCATGCCTCTCTCGCATCAAGTTGACCGACCCCCCCTACGTAGTGATTCTATCAATCATGTACGTAGGGGGGCCCTCCATTCTGATTGGTATATCATGAAAAAAGAAAGCCATTTGCACCAGGCGCACCGCGCTTTCCCTTGCCCAGATGTTCGCCTTTCTCAGTCTTGGAAAGGTGACCCCGCCGAAGACGGGAGCCCTTTAACATGTTTACGAAGACCTCCGACTTATTAGAGAAAGGGGGTTCGATCAGTAGAGGGGACGACTTTGCCTCCCCGGAAGAAAAAGAGCCCCGCTCGAGGGACGACTGATCCCGTTGATCATATAACTGGGAGGGAACGTGTCACATTAGAGGTGAACGATCAAAGATGTCCTCTAATTACCACGATGAGGCTGGTCCCCCTTTGATTTTAGTAGACTAAGCTATGAATATGAATGAAGAAATGAATGCCGGGCTCTTTCTTTCACTGCTAACCCCAAGAAGTTTCAACATGCTGATACTTTCCGTTTCGTCGAGCCCCGAGCTTGTGGTCCTCCTTTTAGTGTGGGTTCAATTGGATGAATCTGTCAAGTCAAGGTCAACGTACGTAGCAGCAAGGATGGTGCATCGCCTATTTCTCGTTCTCGCTCGGGAGCCAAAACGAAAACGCCTGCTACCTACTGTACTGGACCTTCGACCAGGTATTCGACCCTTGTCGAATCGGAACCAACCACCCCACTCTAATAATAGGAGAAAGGAAAACGCTCGAACAGTTGAGCGGCCGCCGGCCAGCAACTTCCGTACACAGATATAGATTCATTCTTCGTACCTGGTCCAACTTCACAACCCTTCGCGGGTTGGTCAGAAGTCAGTCTTGTTTGGTAAGACGGAATTTGACAAAGAAAAGAGAGTGCTCGACCGGAACAACGGCCAACAAAGACCGTAATTACATAGATAACAGCTCCTCCCCTTCCCTTCTTTAAGGCTTTAAGGCGGAACCGTATGGCGGCTGGAAAGAAAGACGACCTCACCTTATCGTAGATGGTGTCAGTGAGAGCCACTTTAGTATCCCCCGTTGACCTTCTTTTGTAGATAGAATCTTCAATGAGTAGAAAGAAGCAACCTTACTAATAAAGGTGCTTGTTGAGTAAGGCCGGCTTTCGAGCCCAAGCCCCTTGTATAGGTTGGGTGCTTGAGCGCATCTTTCTCATATCGAGGAAAGGCTTTCCTTGAGTTTTCAATAAGGGGCGCGTTAGCGAGGCCGTTTTCTTGCAGGAGTGCTAACGCGCACCCTTACGTTTTCTTCGCTTGCTCTGCAGTACGAGCCTCATACAGAGCCGCGCCCCTTTAATATGATGAGAAGAAGAGGAGCAAAGCAGCTCGACCGAGTTTACGAGGGAGAGGGGCCGCCCTCTTTTCTTTTCTGCATCAATCCTCATCCACCACCTATTTGACTTTTTTTGGGTGTATAGCTCAGTTGGTAGAGCATTGGGCTTTTAACCTAATGGTCGCAGGTTCAAGTCCTGCTATACCCAAACCTACCTTACACGAGACTCTTTTTAAAGGATGCGTAGTAGCGTTCAAAGATCACTCTTTGGCCTTTAGATTCACTTCTCTATTTGGGCGAGATCTTTGCAGATGAATAGTTGTTAGAGAGGCATCCTTCTGGATATGGATAGAAAAAAGAAAATGTTCATCCTCTTCGTCCTCAAGCTCGAACTCATAATAGTTTACGGGAAACACGGTCGATCATGTAGTTAACCAGTATTTACAGCAATTTAACCTTTCGGATGTAAATAACCCTAATCCTCAATGGTATACTCCTCCTCCCTATCCTGTTAGAGTTTTGCAGGCTTTTGGCTTCTATATCGGTTTTTCACTCTTATTTATGCAATTTTTGATTGGATTAGTCAAAATGGAACCCGAATTCAGTTAATATTTTTCCCCCAAATCCTCATCCTCAACTGCGGAACCCCAACCATACTTTGGTCGAAACCTAACCAGATGGATAGACAGATTACTTAACCGAAACCTGATCGGGAGAGAAAAATGAACGACTATCTTGTTCCATCGGTTTCTCCTTAAGAGCAATCGGCTCCTGGTGAGAACTGAAATCCTGGTTGGTGCAAACTGAGATCTTGAAGCTAAGGCTAAGGCCCTTCCTAAAGCCGATGGGGACGTAGTTTCTTGTTCAAATCCAAAGTCTTAAGTCTCCTCCCGGGCTAAGGCTGTAGTTCCAAATCCGGAATCTTAAACAATTCCGCTGAATATAGCATAGCTTATAATCTTATTCCGCTTAAAAGAAGAAAGGGGCATCTTTCGCTTGACTTTTGTGTTGCGAGTGCATGCGTCCACCACGGTCAGGGCTTTCACAGGTACCTTGTACGTAGTTAAGGTGAAGCTTTGTTTGGTGTTGATTCTAGACTAGACTGGAAATAACCCTATGACTGACCTAGCTAAAATTTTATGTTGATTCGGGAAAAGCGGAATCCGCGGGATAAAAGGTTTGGTTCAGGAGAAAAATGATATGTTAGTTCGGAATAAACAGGATATGCAGCTGAGGGAAATACTGCTTCGAGAGAGGGCGGTACGGAAAGAATTTAGTGATTCACCTAACACTTCAAAGCGTTACGGTTGTGCTTCTTTAGAGGGAAGCAAGCGCGCCAAGCTAAGAACAAAACAATACCCGTCCACTTTTTCATCGACTTTTGGAAAAAAGGAAGATTTCAGCTACCTTCGGAAAACAAGGTCAAAAAGAAAGAAAATCGTAAAAGGCATAGTAGGCAGGGAAGGAAGCACCATAAGCTACAAGCTCCCCATCAACCGCCTCGGTTCGAGGTTTTTTTCCTTCGAGTAAGGTCCACTCCTTTCATAAAACAAGGTCAAAATGACCGGCTCAATGAGCCGCCTTTGAGCGGTGCTTCTCCTGTCGACTCATAGAAACTCGAACCAATCTGTTTTGTTCCACTTTGAAGCATGACCGGCACCGGTGCTGCTGCAACGGCCATCAACGGCAACAAGTGGCGTCATCGGATGAAGACTTCTGCTTTAGGTGATTCGGCGGGAGCGGATGCGTCTCTATCTTTGGATTCTGAGTCGGATACTTCCTTCATATGAAGCGGATTCCCCGGTGTTTGCGTATGCGTCTGTCGATGCGTCTTCGGATTCGGCTTTAGCTGAGACTTCTGTTTCTCTAGTGGCAGCTGCTTCTTCAGATGCCGAATCGGAAGAAGAATAATCCGATTCGGCATCTTCAAGAGTTGAAGTTGAACAGGCGCACTCACTGAAGGAAGCCTTCCGACCCGGAAGAGGCCTATTCCGCTGGTTCGGATTGGGAAAGAGCGGGCACCGATCCTCTCTTTTAACCCTCGAAAGAGCGATTGCCGGGAATAGCAGGACAAAGACTCTCTTTTTCATATGTTGTGAAAACCGGACTCTGGTCTTCGGCCTCCAACTATCTTTCTTTCTTTAGCTAAGGACAAGCCAAGCTAGAAGTTAGAATAGAATTTCATAAAGTAATGGTCGAGATCGATATCGCCGGGCTAGTGCGGCTCGAGGAGAAGATAGGCAGCTCGACTCCTCGAGGAAAGGGCTAAAAAGGCTTGACTGAAAGGGAAAGGGTAGGGGTTGGAAAATGGGATTCTGGTGAAAGCGCTAGAAAGAGGAAATCAAGGATTGTCCACCATCAAGTATCTAGTTGCAGGGGGGACTGATTTCTGTAAGATCCGGGTAGATAAGTAGCTCGACTCGAAGAGGAGAGGGAGGGTGAACATACTTTTTTTTGAAAGCATTGAGTTGGGCAAAAAGAGGGGGGAAAGAGTTTCAAATGAATTTGGTGTACAT